AAGAGCTGCATAGCCCAATATCATCATACTTACGTGCATTATTAACCACTCGGATTGGAGTGCGGGTACTACTATTGCGGATTGATGTAGTTCAGTTAAAAGACCCGAAGTAGCAAAGCCTTGGGTAAAAATAACACTTGACGCAGTTATTGTGCTTAAATGGTTTTTCTTTTTTTTGAAATACGGAACTATATAAATAACTGAGAAATTCCATGAAAGAAAAACGAATGATTCATATAAATCACTTAGCGGGAAATGCCTCGAATTAATCCAACGAGTGACTAATAATCCTGTTATACATAAAAAAGTAGCTATCATTCCCTTTTCTGACGAATCATATAGTTTTATGATTTCGTCGACAAATAAGGTTATCAAATGAATTGTAATTACAATTGAAACGATTGAAAAGGAAATATGAGTTAATATATGCTCTAAAGTTGAAAATATCATAAAAATGTTAAAAAGAGGAGTCCTGAAATAGAAATCAGGAGTTGAATTCATTATAGAATCTTATTCTCATTATAGAATCTATTGTATCTATTTTAGAAGACGGCCTGCCGCCACTCGGACTCGAACCGAGATGCTCTAGCACTGCTTCCTAAGAGCAGCGTGTCTACCGATTTCACCATAGCGGCTTGCTCGAACTCATATCATAATAGCCTATTCATAGTCAATCGTCGAGATTGAAGGAGTCAACTCAACGAAAAATTTTTAGTAAAGATTAAAATAGATGAATAAAATTTCGTTCAAATAGGAATTTGAAGGTTCATTATTTTAGGGTGTCATTTTTTTTTTACCTTAGGGCTTTGGTGCCTCTCCTGGAATCTAACTCTTGTAACTAAAAAGTTCGTACCTCTAGTTCTAGTTAGTGATAGAACTCAAAAAGTTTTCTTTTTTTATCAATGAACACAAAATAGACCCTATTTTTTTTTATTATTCAAAACTGACATATTATTCGGACAAAATATTCCAGGCTTTCGTCGATTGGGTTAAAAGGGGGAGATATATGGGAGATTTATATATTAATTCATAGAAATAAGAAGTCATAAAGTTACACAAAAACAAAAAGTTTTCAAAATAAATGGAATCTATTAGTTTCAACGATTCATTAATTTTAACTAAAGATCTTAAATTTGACCTTATTTTGACCTTATTATAGATAGAGAGAAAAAAACTTTGATTATTGTAATTGTGACAAATATATTGATGGGGAAAATAGGACCCCCCCCAAAAAAAAAGGGGGATAAAAAAGACTAAAAAAAGGTTCAAACCTTGGATCTTGTCTTTATTCTTTATTTCAAAAGGTTTTTTTTTTTATTAGAAATTCTAATTTTAGTAAATCAAAGAATTCTTATTCTACATATCCTAAATAGCGAAGCGAGTTCCATTTCAGATTGATTAGCCCCAAACAACAGGTAGTGGAAATTTTTAATTTCATATTAACGACGAAATGAGCCAATTTTTTGATTCAGATTATTCCAATCTTTTTTTATGACTTTTGTGTTTGTCGCACAAAAAAACCTTTTGAATTTTCGGTAGAAAGAGATTTACCTAATGACAGCGCCTTTAAGGCTGCCCCATATCCCTTCCTTTTCCAAATATTTTTACGAGTACGCTTTTTTGATCTAGAAGTACGTTTTTTTGGAACTGCCATTTAAAAATGAAGGGGTTACTCGTTGTTATAGTTGGATGTGAAAGACATCTATTGGTCAAAACGAATTGTTCTTTACTATTCATTATCTATTTATTTTATTCTCTAGATAATATTCTATTCATAAAAAAATAGAGATATGTGAAATATAGTAGAAAATATTACTAGAGATAGAAAAAAATAAAAAAAAATATATATATGTTATTTTTTCAACAAAAAGGGTTTTTCTATATCCATACAATATTCGTAAGAAAGACTCATTTTTATTGATTGGTACCTTTATTTTTTATTGTTTATGATTCACATCTATATCTATGGAATCCGATGTTCTGCCAGAGAAATCGAATTAATTGAACTTCATAAAAGAAAGAATCCAAAAAAGACCTTTCATTTTAATCTCTGTCTATTTTCTTCGTTCTATATTTCATTTATACGGAATAAAAAATACCGAAGGATTTAAAACCTGTTGCCTAATGAAAACTTTAATAATCTTTTTTCTATTAACTGGTCAAACTCGAGTAAAGAATACTTCTAGATTCCATTTTTAAATTCGAATGAGACCAGTAATTAAAGCAATTAATCTGTTAAAGGATACATGGTTTGATAAAAGAGATCTTAGGGATTTTTTTTACCCCTTTGGATAAATAAAAAAGAATTTTATAGAAAATGTCGGATCTTATAGCCTTCCCTATAAAAAGGGGGTTTTTTATCGAGATGGGAAAAAGAAATAAATTCCATAATGAACTCGTTAATGATTTGGAACAAACTAACTAAAAGAATGGGTTCTTATTTTATTAGAACAAGTTTTAATCTTAGGTAATCCTATGATTTATATCAGAATCAAGTACT